GCGGGAATATTGGAGCTATTAGTGAGATACCACTCTTGTAATGTTAGATTTCTAACTTTATATCATAATCTGGTTAAAGAACAGTTTCAGGTGGGCAGTTTGACTGGGGCGGTCGCCTCCTAAACGGTAACGGAGGCGTACAAAGGTTTCCTCTGAACGGGTAGAAATCGTATCTAGAGTGCAAAGGCAAAAGGAAGCTTGACTGTGAGACCTACAAGTCGAGCAGGGACGAAAGTCGGTCTTAGTGATCTGACGGTGCTGAGTGGAAAGGCCGTCACTCAACGGATAAAAGTTACTCTAGGGATAACAGGCTGATCTCCCCCAAGAGTTCACATCGACGGGGAGGTTTGGCACCTCGATGTCGGCTCATCGCATCCTGGGGCGGTAGTACGTCCCAAGGGTTGGGCTGTTCGCCCATGAAAGCGGTACGCGAGCTGGGTTCAGAACGTCGTGAGACAGTTCGGTCCATATCCGGTGTAGGCGTTAGAATATTGAGAGGATCCTTCTTTAGTACGAGAGGACCGAGAAGTACATACCGCTGGTGTACCAGTTATCGTGCCAACGGTAAACGCTGGGTAGCTATGTATGGAGTGGATAACCGCTGAAAGCATCTAAGTGGGAAGCCCACCTCAAGATAAGTATTCTCATCACAAAAGTGAGTAAGGTCACGGTAAGACTAACCGTTTGATAGGCATTAAGTGTAATTATAGTAATATATAAGCTGAGATGTACTAACAGACCGAGGACTTGAATTTTAATTTTTAAAAAAATCTCAAAACATATACGTTTTGAGATTTTTATGCTTTGGTGTTTTTAGTGTAATATGCGGAACCACACTGATCCATTTCGAACTCAGTTGTGAAACGTTATAAATCGACGACAATACTTGGAGGGGGGCCTCCTGGAAAGATAGTTCAATGCCAAAGTTTTTGTTTTGAAAATTTTTTTAAATTAATTAATTATTTCAGATAAAATTGGTGTATTAATAGTTATTAAACAATATAAACTTTTGTAAGAGGATATTTCTATGGATCGGCGTTTAATTGTAATATTTGCGCCCGTAATTGTAGCGGCATCATGGGCATTATTTAATATTGGTCGTCTAGCAATTCAACAACTTCAACGTTTACAGAGAAAATAATCTATAACCATATATTTGGAAATAGTAATACTAGTTACAAATTAGTGTGTCTCATACAGTTAAAATCTATGATACATGTATTGGATGTACTCAATGTGTTCGAGCTTGTCCAACCGACGTATTAGAAATGGTTCCATGGGATGGTTGTAAATCAAATCAAATTGCCTCTTCTCCAAGAGTAGAAGATTGCGTTGGTTGTAAACGATGTGAAACAGCGTGCCCTACAGATTTTTTAAGTGTTCGGGTTTATTTAGGTGCAGAAACAAGCAGAAGCTTAGGATTAGCATATTAATTAATTTTGAAAGTTCATTGAGGTTAAATAATTTTTTTGATAACCTCAATGAAATAAAAACGTTCAGGTTAAATAATTTTAAAACTTATTCACAAATACGTTCTAAAATTATTGTTTTTGAACCATCCAAATTTTGTTTATACGATAAAGGTTCAAAACCGATTTCTGTACTTTCACCAATAATTGCTTCAATAGCGTAATTCTGTGTAACATTTTCTAATAAAATGTCTGCATTATAATTAGAGTTTGCAGCGAATACTTCCTTATCCATTACAAAATTATATCCATTTGGAGTCCAATTAAGCATGACTGATAAATTACCCCAAACGCGTTTCGCCAATTTTCCTTGTAAAAAGTCCATTTGTTTAGATTCAATATTTTTTTTCTCATCAGATGATGTAAAAGTTTGACTAATTCGTTTTAACGACTTTTGTAAATATTGAAAACTCTTTAATTGTGTATCTAATAAAGTTAAATGTGACATAAAGCAACTTTAAATATATAAAATGTATGTGTGCCATACATTATATCGTAAAAACCTAAAATTCAATTACATAATTGAAGGTAATGTTATTTTATCAAATCTATAATAGATTTTTCACTTTTAGTTAATAATGTTAATGCTGTCCGAGTTGGTTTAACTCCAATATTTAGCCATTTTTCTGTTTTAGATTTATTTAATACTAATTTTTTTGTCAAAATATCATAATAACCGACTTCATCAATTGAACGTCCGTCGCGTTTATTTGTATTTTCCATAATTACCAATCGATAAAAAGGTTGTCTTTTTCTACCAATTTTTTTAAGTCGTAATTTTAACATAGATTTATTTATTAATATAATTAAAATGATTACTTTATCGTCTTGAATAATACTCAATAACTAAAAGTTCATTAAGTTTTAATAAAATTTCATTTCTTTCACAGTAATTTAAAACAATTGCTTCTAATTTTGTCGTATCTAATTTCAAATGACTTGGAACTTGTAATAACGTATTATTTTTTAAATTATTTTTGATTAAATTTTCCGAAATATTTTTAACTTTCACAGTTATAATGTCATTAATGCGACATTGAAAACTTGGAATATTAACCAAACGACCATTAACCATTATATGACCATGATTGACGATTTGACGAGCGTTTGCAATAGTTGAAGCAAAACCTAAATTAAAGCAAATAGTATCTAATCGCATTTCTAATAATTGTAATAAAACAAGACCTGTCACACCATCACGTCGTCGAGCTTCTTTCATATAACGAAAGAGTTGACTTTCGGTTAAGCCATAATTAAATTTTAGTTTTTGTTTTTCTTCTAATCTAAGTCCATATTCTGTGGTACTTTTTTTAGTATTTCCACCATGTTGGCCTGGGCGATTTATTTTCTCGGAATTTTTTTGTGTTAAACCGGAAAGTTCACCTAAGCGTCGCGTAATACGTAATTTTGGTCCACGATATCTGGCCATAGTAACAATTGAATTAAATTTTTTTAATTTTCAAAATCTCTTGACAACAATTTACGAAATTAGTAAAAATATAATTGTTTAAATAAAAAAAAACAAAATGGCAGTACCTAAAAAGCGAACTTCAAAGACAAAAAAAAATACAAGAAAAGCTAATTGGAAAAAAAAAACAAAAATACAAGCTAATAAAGGATTATCATTAGCAAAATCAATTCTTAAAGAAAAAACCACAAGTTTTATTTATAATAACTAAAAAATTAAATTAAATAAAAATTTAATTTAATAAAGCGGATGTGGCGAAATTGGTAAACGCGCTAGATTTAGAATCTAGTAACTTTTGTTTTGAGAGTTCAAGTCTCTCCATCCGCAATAGACAAAACATAAAAAACCGCTAAATAAAAATAAAATGAAATTACCTTTCACTTTAAAACAATTACGAATTTTAAAAGCGATTGCATCAGAAAAAAAATTTACAAAAGCTGCAGATTTATTATTTGTATCCCAACCAACATTAAGTAAACAAATTAAAATATTAGAAAATGAATTAGGAATGTTATTAATTAATCGAGAAAACAACAAAATTCAACTAACCGAAAATGGCAAGATTTTTCTCAAATACGGAGAACGAATCTTATCATTATGTGAAGAAAGTTGTCGTACACTAAATGACATAAAAAATAATTATCGAAAAGATGTAATAATAGGTACTGATGAAATTATAGGAAATTTGATAATATCTCGCATTTTAACATTATTTATTAAAAATTACCCACAATTTAACATAAAAATTCATATTAATAGATCTAAAAATATTTTAAAACAATTAACTAACAAAAATGTAAATATTGGCATAATAACAAATTTTTTATTGGAAAACCAGGATAGAAAAATAAAAATTAAAAATTTTATAAATGATGAATTTGTGTTAGTAATTTCAAATTACAATTTATTGCAAATAAAATATAATTCTAAAATATTAGAAACTCAATTCGCTAAGTTTAATTTTATTAAACTTAATTCAAATGCTAAATCTTATAAATTAAATAAAAAGCAATTAAATGCGAAATCTAAAATAAAAAAATTTAAAAATTTATTAAATTTAAATTCCCAACAAGCAATAAAAATTGCACTTAACTTAGGATTTGGTTTTAGCTTTGTCCCAAAAATAAGTATTAAAAAAGAAAAAATATTAAAATTAATTAAACCATTTAAAATAAAAAATATTAAGATACAAAGAACAATTTATTTATTAACACACGTTTCGAATAATGAATCATTATCAATAAAATATTTTATTTATCATTTATATAATTTGAAATTAAACGTATCACGTTCTAAATTAGTTGACTAATAAATTTATTTATTATATAAAACTATATAGTGAAATCGGTTAATTAAAATTTTATCAAGTTATGAAATACGCAATTATTGAAATAAGTGGTCGACAATTTTGGATTGAAACTGGAAAATACTATGACTTAAATAGAATCCCAACAAAACTCGGAAATAATATCGTTTTAAATCGAATATTATTATTCAATAATGATGGAGAATTATTAATAGGTCAGCCTTATCTAAAAAATATAAAGATTGAAGGAAAAATTATACAACATTTAAAAAGTAATAAAACGATTTCTTATAAAATGAAACGAAAAAAAAAAACAAGAAAAAAAAAAGGTCACCGTCAAAAATTAACAAGAATTTTAATTCAAAATATAACAATTATTAAATAACAAATAACAAAGGCATAATTATGGCACATAAAAAAGGTGCAGGTAGCACAAAAAATGGACGTGATTCAAACGCAAAACGTCTTGGGGTAAAAAAATTTGGCGATGAAACAGTAAAAGCTGGTAACATTTTAATTCGCCAACGTGGTATGAAATTTCATCCAGGTTTAAATGTTGGTTGTGGAAAAGATTTTACATTATTTGCATTAAAAGACGGAATTATAAAATTTGATTATAAAGCCAATAAACGTAAGCGAATAAATATTATAACTAATATTTAATGATTAAAAAATATTAAAATGGTAAAAAATTTGTTAAAACAAAATTTACGTAACGCAGATTATAGTACACTTGTTAAACAAATCAATGGTTTAGAAGAAAATATAAAACTATTAACGGATAGTGAATTAAAAGAAAAAACACGAGTCTTAGAAAAAACATTTAAACAAAATAAAAATTTAAAACCAATCATTGCAGAATCGTTTGCTCTAGTTAGAGAATCAAGTAGAAGAAGACTTGGATTACGTCATTATGACGTTCAACTTTTAGGTGGTTTAGTTCTTAATGAAGGTAAAATTGCCGAAATGCAAACGGGAGAAGGAAAAACTATTGTCGCAACGCTACCTGCATATTTAAACGCTCTTACAAAACGGAATGTTCAAATTGTAACGGTAAATGATTATTTAGCGAAACGTGATTATAATTCGACAAACGAGATTTTTTCTACATTAGGATTAAATACAGGATTAATTCAGGAAAATTTCTCAGAATACCAACGTCAGCAAAATTATAATGCAAATATAACATATGTAACAAATTCGGAATTAGGATTTGATTACTTAAGAGATAATTTAACATTTTCTAAAACGAGTGTTAGATTACCAAAATTCAATTTTTGTATTATTGATGAAATTGATTCAATATTAATTGATGAAGCTCAAACACCGTTAATTATGTCGAGTCCAATTGAAACATCGGTTGATAAATATTTAATAGCAGCGCAAGTAGTCAAATATTTAGAAGTTAATAAAGATTTTCAAATTGACGAAAAAAATGGAACAGTTCTTTTGACAGAAGAAGGAGCATCAAGTGCAAAAAAAATTTTAAAAATCGATAATTTATATGATTTAAATAATGCCTGGATTCCATATTTGTTAAATGCAATTAAAGCGCAGTCATTGTTTCTTCCGAATATTCATTATATTATTGAAAATAATCAAGTTATTATCGTTGATGAATTTACTGGGCGTATTTCCCCTGATCGAAAATGGAGTGACGGATTACATCAAGCGATTCAAGCAAAAGAAAATTTGTTTGTTGAACCAACAACAGAAATTATTGCATCCATAACCTATCAAAATTTATTTTTATTGTATCCAAAATTAGCAGGAATGACGGGAACAGCCAAGACCTCTGAAGTGGAATTTGACAAAATTTTTAAACTTTCGGTTAGCCAAATTCCAACGGCAAAACCTAGTCGTCGAATTGATTTACCAGATTTAATTTATCGGGATGAATTTACTAAATGGCGCGCTGTTGTAAATCAATCTAAATTAATAGCATTAAAAAAACAACCGATTTTAATTGGAACTAAAACAATTGAGCAATCGGAAATGTTAAGTTTTTTATTAACAGAATACAATTTGTATCATGAAATTTTAAATGCAAAACCAAAAAATGTTAGAAATGAAGCAGATATTGTTGCATTAGCCGGTGAAATAGGACGTATAACTATTGCAACAAATATGGCTGGGAGAGGTACTGATATTATTTTAGGCGGAAATCTTGAATACAAAATCTCAAATAAACTCGTTAACATTTTATTATTCTATGATAAAATAAATTCAATTATTAATTTTAAAAATTACAATTATTTTTTACTTGGTAAAGATATTTTAAAAAATGTGTCTTATAAATTTTTAAGTAGTTTTATTTCATTAAAAAACAATAATGAATTTAACAAATTATTTAAAAATCTATTTTTAAAAACTATTGATTTGGATAGTTTTTTAATTCAGTCGTCAAATTCATTCATTGAATTTTTAATAAATGAATTAAATAATTCTGAAAAAAAAATACATAAATTACAAAATCAATTCATAAAAACTATTGGTGGATTATTCGTAATTGGAACAGAACGTAATGATTCACGTCGAATTGATAATCAATTACGGGGACGCTGTGGAAGACAAGGTGAACCGGGGACATCAAGATTTTTTTTAAGCTCTGAAGATAAATTATTGCGTTTATTTGCTGGTGCAAGTATTAAAAATTCATTAAAAAATGATGACACTCCTATTGAGTCTAATTTATTAAATAAAATTCTTGATTCTGCACAAAATCGACTAGAAGAAATAAGTTTTGGTTTTCGTAAAAATTTAGTTGAATACGATGAAGCGGTTAATAGTCAGCGCAATACTATTTATTTTGATCGTAAAGAAATGCTAGAAAATAGTTTATTAAATAATAAATTACTTTTAACTTATGGAGAACAAATAATTTCTGAATTTATAGATTTTGTTAAAACAAAAAATAAAAAATTTTCCTACAATCAAACATTGGGTGAAGTTGAAAATTTTTTTGGTACTACCTTATTATTTGATTTAAGAAACGATTTAAATAAAAATATAAATGACATTTATTCAAAGTATACACTTTCAAAAAGTCCATTAAATTCAATCAATAAGTTTATTGATAAATGTTTTCCAAATACAAATAAATATTCAAAAAATCCATCAATTACCGATATTAATAATTTATTATTTAATTATGTGACTAATTATTTGTTTGAAGAAATATGGTTAATTTATGAGGCGAAAAAAGTTGAACGAGAAATTTCTGGAGCAAGTGTTCTAAATTTATTAGAACAAACAGCTATTTTATGGTGTTTAGATATTTTATGGCAAGAACATTTACATTTATTAGCATTATATCGCGATATTGTTTTTTGGCGCGCATATGGACAACGTGATCCTCTTTTTGAGTATAAACGCGATATATTTTTATTGTATATTTCTCAGTTACAAGTTTTTCGTCAAATCATAATTTTTACTTTTATTCGATCATATTCGATTTAAATTTTATTTTATTAACATTAATTATAAAAACTTTATATATGACAAAACGTACTTTATCTAATAAAACTCGCTTTTCAATATTAAAAATTTCTGGATTTCGTGCTCGTATGTTAAAATCGCAAGGTAGAACAATAATTCGAAATCGACGAAAAAAACGTCGAAAAAATTTAACAATTACAAAATAATTTATATAAAAAATGTTTCATAATATTAACTTTTCAAAAAAATAATTATGAAATTTAACGATGAGTTAACTCTGTTATTAAAAGCTCGATATCCTGTCATTTACATAAATTCAATTGAAGAAGATCGAGTAGAATATTTAATTCGTAAACATATTAAAACAACTTTAAATCGAAGTATTTATAGTTGGGATTTTATTGATGGTTATATAAATAATCCTAATAAAACAGGGTTTGGAAAGCGTAATCCACTTCAAGCTTTAGAATTAATAGAAAGGTTAACATCTGAAACCCCAGCAATATTTTTATTAAAAGACTTTAATATATTTTTAACTGATATTTCTATTTCACGAAAGTTAAAAAATGTCAGTCGAATTTTAAAATTACAACCAAAAACCATAATTATATTAAGTTCTGATTTATCTATCCCTAAAGAATTACAAGATTTAATAACTATTCTTGAATTTCAATTACCTAGCGAAGATGAAATAAATCACGAATTAAAACGATTAATTAAAATACTAAATATTCAGATTGATCAAACTCTTTTTGAAAATTTAAGTCGAGCTTGTCATGGATTATCCATAGAACGAATAAGACGTGTTTTGTCAAAAATAATTGCAACATATAAAAATATTAATCAAGATAGTATAACTATTTTATTAAATGAAAAAAAACAAATTATTCGTCAAACAGAAATTTTAGAATATTGGTCCGTTAATGAAAAGATTGACAATATCGGAGGTATTGAAAATCTTAAACAATGGCTTAAAAAACGAAAAACCTCTTTCAGTATTCAAGCTTCTAATTATGGATTACCGACACCACGCGGCTTATTGCTTATAGGAATTCAAGGTACAGGAAAATCTTTAACAGCAAAAGCTATTGCAACAGAATGGCAGCTACCTTTATTGAAATTAGATGTTGGAAAACTTTTTGGAGGAATTGTGGGTGAATCCGAATCACGACTTCGACAAATGATCGATTTGGCACAAACACTGTCACCTTGTATTTTATGGATTGATGAAATTGATAAAGCATTTTCAAATAATGAAAGTAAAGGTGATAGTGGCACAAGCAATCGAGTTCTTGGAACATTTATAAGCTGGCTTTCTGAAAAAACAAAACCTGTTTTTGTAGTCGCAACTGCAAATAATATAGAATTATTACCAATTGAGGTCATTAGAAAAGGGCGATTTGATGAAATTTTTTTTCTTGATTTACCAAAATTGGAAGAACGAAAACAAATCTTTAAAATTCATATCAAAGAGTTTAGACCAAAAACATGGGAAGTATTTAATTATCAAAAATTAGCTCTATTATCAAAAGAATTTTCTGGTGCAGAGATAAGACAAAGTATAATTGAAGCAATGTATCAAGGGTTTTATGAGCAGCGTGAGTTTAATACAGAAGACATTTGTTCAGCTTTAACAGAAATAGTACCATTGGCGCATTTGGAAGATAATCAAACAATAAAATTACAAAATTGGGCAACATCAGGAAGAATAAGATTAGCTTCTTAAAATTTAGTTTAATTATGTTACGAAAAATTTTTAAAATTATTGCGAATTTGCGTTTTGCCATAATTATTTTATTAATTATTGGATGTATTAGTATTTTAGGAACAATAATAGAGCAAGATCAAAATATTGAGATATATAAATCAAATTACCCATTAACAAATCCACTTTTTGGATTTTTATCGTGGACGATTATTCTTAATTTTGGGCTTGATCATTTATATAAAACATGGTGGTTTTTGAGTCTAATTTTTATATTTGGCTTAAGTCTTTTTATATGCACTATATTACAACAATTCCCAGCATTTAAAATTGCACGACGCTCTCAATTTTTTCGTACAATTGTTCAATTTCAGCAATTAAGAATTTACAAGAAACTAAAGCAAATAAAACTATCTAAACTATTTGTTAAATTAAAAGATAAACATTATTCAATTTTTCAACAAAAAAACATAATTTATTGTTATCAAGGATTAATTGGTCGCATTGGACCAATATTAGTTCATGTTAGTATGATTCTTATTTTACTTGGTACTATTTTTACTTCTCTTGCGGGTTTTAATGGACAAGAAATTGTACCTAAAACTGAAACTTTCTATATTCAAAATATTTTTTCAAATGGAAGGCTAAGCCAATTCCCAAAACTATCTACACGAATTAATGATTTTTGGATCTTATATAAAGATCAAAACATTGTTAATCAATTTTATTCAAATATATCTATTTTAAATGTAGATGGTGAAGAAATAAAGAATCGAACCCTTTTCGTTAATTCACCTATAAAATATCGTGGAATTGATTTTTACCAAACAAATTGGAATTTAATTGGTTTAAGATTTAATTTAGCAAATGATAAATTAATTCAATATCCATTAATAAATTTAAATAACAAATCGAATAAAATTTGGTTAACATGGATTTCAAATAGAGATCAATTAAATATGGGGTTTAGTATTCTTGTTGATAATTTGCAAGGTTATTGTTCAATATATAATAATACGGGTCAATTTCTTGGAAATCTTGAACTCAATGAGCAATTTTCTTCTGCCTTACCGTACACATTAATAGATATTATTAACGCTGACGGTTTACAAATAAAAACAGATCCAGGAATACCTATTATTTATTTCGGATTTTTTTTGTTAATGTTAACTACTATAGTTAGTTATAAATCGTATTCACAAATATGGATTTTAAAAAATGATTCAAATACAATTATTGGTGGAAATACAAGTCGTGCAATATTTGAATTTGAATTTGAATTTTTTAAAATACTAAAACAAACTTATTGACCTGTTTGAACCGTTGCATTCTTTTATTAATATGTTTTATAATTATTAATAACAAATATCAGTTATTGATGCTTGGGAAGAATTAAATCATAATTGAATTAATATGACAGCTACTTTAGAAAGAACTCAAGGTATCTCTTTATGGGAACGTTTCTGCGCTTGGATTACTAGCACTGAAAACCGTTTATACATTGGTTGGTTTGGTTGTTTAATGTTCCCTTGTTTATTAACAGCAACTTCTTGCTATATCATTGCGTTTATCGCTGCTCCTCCTGTTGATATCGATGGTATCCGTGAACCAGTTGCAGGTTCATTATTATATGGTAATAATATCATCTCAGGTGCAGTTATACCATCTTCAAACGCTATCGGCATGCACTTTTACCCAATTTGGGAAGCTGCGTCAATCGATGAATGGTTATACAACGGCGGCCCTTACCAATTAGTAGTATTACACTTCTTATTAGGTGTTGCGGCTTATATGGGTCGTGAATGGGAATTATCGTACCGTTTAGGTATGCGTCCTTGGATTTTCGTAGCATTCTCTGCTCCAGTAGCAGCAGCTTCTGCGGTATTCTTAGTTTATCCAATTGGTCAAGGTTCATTCTCTGATGGTATGCCTTTAGGTATTTCTGGTACTTTTAACTTCATGTTAGTATTCCAAGCAGAACATAATATCTTAATGCACCCATTCCACATGGCTGGTGTAGCTGGTGTATTCGGTGGTTCTTTATTCTCTGCTATGCATGGTTCATTAGTTACATCATCTTTAATTCGTGAAACTACTGAAAACGAATCTACAGATTATGGTTACCGTTTTGGTCAAGAAGAAGAAACATACAATATTGTAGCAGCACACGGTTACTTTGGTCGTTTAATCTTCCAATATGCATCATTTAACAATTCACGTGCATTACATTTCTTCTTAGCTTTATGGCCAGTTGTAGGTATCTGGTTAACTTCTATGGGTATTTCGACTATGGCATTTAACTTAAACGGTTTTAATTTCAATCAATCAGTAGTAGATTCTCAAGGTCGTGTAATTAACACATGGGCTGATATTATCAACCGTGCTGATTTAGGTATGGAAGTTATGCATGAACGTAACGCTCACAACTTCCCATTAGATTTAGCTGCTGGTGAAGTTTTACCTGTTGCTTTAACAGCTCCATCTATTAATGGCTAATTTGCCTTTAATTCAACTTTAAACTTTATAAAGTTTAAAGTTGAACTATATAAAAATTCCTAGTACATAATTTTTTATATTTTTATCTATCGACAAAAGAAAAAAAACAATACCAGAAAAAGTAATCTGAGCTCCCACCTAGTAACCTTTCGATCCCGTATATTAACGTATAGAAATTTTGTACCTTTTTTTAAAACCATGAAACTCAATACTAGGTACATCATCCATTAGAAAATGTGAGGTAAAGTACTTAGTCAAACGATTGACAATTGGTGTTGGATCCATGAAACCTTCAAGGTTAAAAGAGAGCCAATCTACTACTAAATTTTCTGAATTTAAATTAGTAACATTCATAATTTTTTCAAATTTATCATAACAAGCTGTAAAAGACTCCACTACCTAACATAAACGTTGTTTTGTTAAGGATAACTAACAGTGTACCTAACAATCACAGATATGTCAATAGTCTAAGAAAAATTTATTCGATACGAGTAATTGATTTGACACTAGGAATTGATTCGACTATCACAGCAGATAACTCTTCTGCAAGTTCTTGTGGGAGTGGAGCATTATACTCTCTATAAGATTCAATAATGTATTCTCGAAGAGTTTCAACGTCATCATTGGTTCCAAGTAGTGCCCGTAAACGCTCCATAAACCAGGCAAAAAGAGCAAAATTACCACCAACGCTAAATAATATTGCCGATATTACAAGAAGTATAAATTGTTTGCGTTTAGAACCTTTTAAATTTTTTAAAACTCTTTCAATTTTTATTTTTAGTAAGTCTAATTTATCTTGATTAGTAAGTTCCTTATCGAGTAAGATTTCTTTTATATCCAATGAATGTTGAGGATCAATTCCTTTTATTCTATTGTACAGACGTAAAAATTTTTTGCCTGGTGTTGCAAGTAAAGCGGATCCGTATTTTGCTAATTGAGCAGCTGCATTATCTGCTGTTTCTGACCAAATAGATGCCCCTACGGCTCCTGCGATGGCTGCTTTTATCGCAGAATTAGTTACCACTACTTTCACAAACCATAATATGAGTGGATTTGCACCTCCGCGAGTGTCTAGCGAGTCTTTGGTAACTTCTGATACTGTATCAAGTTCGGGTAAATTTTTTAAATTTTTTTTTAATTCTTTTTTTAATTCAGGACTCGCATGTTTCCAAAAATATTTTTCTATACTCCTCGCTATAGCATAAGGAATACCAACAAAAATAAGATATCTTAATAAAATTTTCATAGTTTAAAAGTTAATGTTTAATGTATAGAGGTTATTCGTATTTTACGCTCTTCTTCGCTTAAATTCGCTATATATTTAGAGGTTGTGTCGATTTTTGAGTGCCCTATAGTCTGCCTAACAAATTCGATATCTAAGGTATCTTTCCATAGGCTTGTTATGTAACCAATTCGAAAACTGTGACTGGTAATATTTGGCTTTGAGTCAACATAGTTTGCAATAGAACGTGCCACTTTATTTACATCCATTGTGAGTGTTTCTCGCCGAAGCATTTGATATGGTTTCTGATCTGCGGTAAATATATAAGAATCCTTACTTTTCATTTTGAATAAAAACTCGAAATCTCTTTTCCGAGCCTTTATTACTCTTTTTCCTTCTGAAGTCAAGAATGCTTTATGGTTTGCAGGGCCTTTTTTTAATCGATCAATTCCTATCCAGCCTTCGTTAAATAAGGTTTCTAGTTGACCCACTTTTAATGGTAAAAGTTCACTGATACGAACTCCGGTAACTGTTAGCAAACAAATAGCAATTCGTGTTCTTGTCACTATATAACCTGGATTTTGATTCTTTTTCATCAATTGGTTATATATATCGTTTAGGCAAGCGTTTTCTATTTGCCCGTTTTTTTCTTAACGTGGCTTTTTCTTCCCGTTCTTTTTTAATTTGATTTAATTCTGACATAACTACATCAAGTTGCTGATTTAATTCCTTATTTAAATCTAGTAGCTCACTGTTTTGCTTTGCTAACCCAATAAAACCTAATTGTAGATCTTTTTGTGTCACTTTTTGACCATCTAATAGAAGTTCTAAATTATTTAATATTTTTTCATAGTTATTTTCGTTCGAATTATGGTTTAATTTTTTTTCAATTTTATTTAAATAACTATTACTTAATCGATCCATTTCAGGTACAAACGCGTTATTAGAGTTTTTAGAGTTTTTTGAATTTATTTTTAACTTCATGATACTTTATTTTAAATATATTTGTATTGCGTATACTAAACAATACAAAAAAGAAAGCTTGAAATTAAATTTAAGAGTAGGCCAGAAGCTTAAAACCGCTGAAGTATATACTATTTTATCGATTAAACACATTCAAATATTAAAAATCTTGCCAGTGCTTTTTATCTGTTTTTTTTTTCACAAGTCGTATAAAAAGCACTACCAAAATTAGCCTTAGAATCTCTCAATTTTCTCATTAAATTCGATACATTTTATTCTTTGCGTTATATCAGAAGTGGTTAATTTTTTTATCAACAGGTCTTTTTTTCCATCACTTTTTAATACCAATACTATTTCATCGTCAATAATCGTGTTCTCAACTAATTCGTTAAGCAATTTAATAATATTTTTTTTAATTTTGATCAATTGCTTATTTGGAACGTTAACTTGATCGAAAAATTTATCAAGATTTAATTTTTTTTCTTGTGCATGAACAGCTAAAGATTTCATCAATAAAAGTTTTAACCGTAAATCATTTTTACACGTCGAGTTTAGAAAAGACTTTGGCAATTGAAAAGGATATGGAAAGCAAAAAATCGCTTCTGCCGCAAATATCTCAATAGTCCAGGAATTGCCTGATGGATTGTCACAACCTACATAAGGAAAGCAAACATAACTTCGAAAGGTCTTATCAGAAAATTCTTTTACTATAGGATCTAGCTTCTGTAGTTGTCTAAAATATTGAATTAGTTTATCTCGTCGAGACTGCTTTGAAATTTGAATTCCCGTAAATTTTATAAATTTACTTAAAGGAAATTTTAAACCATAATAAAACTGCTCTTTAATTCTATACCTTTTACAATCTTTAAACGGATTTAATTCTAAACTCTTAATAAAAGATAAAAATTGGAATAGATGAAATAGTCTTTCTTCCTCTTCTTGATTATTCATTCCAGTTTCTAGATAACTCGTGACTAATGAATAAGAAGTATTATTTTTCTGCTGTCTTCTCTGAAAGTCGATAACCCAATCAGTATAAACGTAGTTTAAACAAAGCATTCGTCCAGAATATTTAAAATATTGAGTAACTAATTTCTGTTCAAAGATGTCAAGCTGATTGTCAAACAAGTAATCTTGAAGTAACTTGGTTTGTCGATGTTTTAGTTCGACTTCAAAACGTACATTTGCATCCTTCTGGTAAACCCGGTAATGCACAGAATTGTTTCTACGATTTACTTTTAAGATTTTCCCGTTAGTGAAATCTTGCAATTTTATATGTCGAGTATTTGTATAATTTTGAATTTTATTACGTGAATTTACTAAAAATTCATCGAATAATTTAGTTGTATGGCTAGAATCATTTAGTCGCGAAAAGCAAAGATCGATCCGACCTAAATTTAAATTATGCCTATTGAACTTTAAAATATTCCAATCTAATTTTTCAGTTTTGATAAGGTTATAAAAATAAGCTGCATCTTTTCCAGAGAAAATAACCTGAGTCCCAACCCAGTAACTTTTAGATCCTGTATATTGACGGATAGAAACTTTATATTTTTTTTCCAAGCCGTGAAACCTACTTTTAGGGACATTATCAATTAAAATATGTGAGGTAAAGTACTTAGATAAATTCGAGGCAATTGTTTTAGGATCAGTCAAACCTTGAATGTTAAAACTGATTCAATCTACATCTAAATGTAGATGTAGAGAATCGAAAGTAAGTAACTTCATTATATTTTAAAACCAGCTTTAAATATTAAAATTAGCACAACGGTGAAGAAGGATCAGCTGTGCAAAGATCCCGAAATTTTTGACATCCTATCGAAGTAGCTTTTAGAGCTGATACGGTAACGATTTTACCGGGTATTGGGCACCAAACTAGTACACCAGATATTACTTCACATCCTATTGAAACACAGCATAAGCTCCCACATATTGTATCTCCTTTAGCAAAATCTTTGCTAGCTTTAAAAGTACCAACACTAGCTCGACGTCCACTATCGACTGTTAAAGCACTTTTAGTGGATTCCTGGACTCCTTTTGTAATATTTCTCCAAAAATAAGCAGAGGATTCCGTGACCGGTTTTCTTTTATTTATATTTAATATTGGATCTTGAAAACCTTCAGTATTTAAAGGAATTGACATAATTTTTATTTTTTTCTTGTAAATTTTATTAATATTATATGTATATTTAATTTTGAAAATTTTTTAACTCAACCAACCATAACTATGCAAACCCTTACCTAAAAAGTTTACTCCTAAATAACAAATCCATATAACAAAAAACCCTAAACCTCCAATCATTGCTGCTTTTTTACCTGACCAACCTTTAGTAAGTCGTGCATGCAAATAGCTAGCAAAAACGATCCAAGTTACTAATGCCCAAGTTTCTTTCGGATCCCAACTCCAATAAGATCCCCAAGCTTCATTTGCCCAAACACCACCTGCAATAATACCAACTGTTAAAAATGGAAAACCAAGTCCTATAATTCTATAACTCCAATTATCTAAACTTTGTAATAATTTAAGCCGAGCAAATTCGGACAATTCATCAGATATTGAAACTTTTTGTTCTTTGTAATACTTTAGAATTAAATTGTAAGCCGATATTGAATAATTATCTAGAATTTTTAAATTTACCTGTTGGTAGTTTGATATAACTAAAAACAATAAACATAAAATTGAACCAATAATTAATGTACCATAACTTAATATCATACATGAAACATGATATGTTAACCAATATGAATTTAATGCTGCTGGTAAAGAATTTTCTGCCTGCATATCAGGCGAAAGAATGAAACTTGCAAAGGCTATTATTAATAAAGTTATTGGTAATGAAATTGAACCGATTAATTTACTTTTCGTTTGTTTTTCTATATATAAATATCCAGACAGTATAATCCAAGTTAAAAATAATAGTGATTCATATAAGTTGCTTAATGGGAAATATCCAAAAATAATCCATCGATGTAATAGAATATAAAATAATATAATATTACATAAAATTGATCCTAATTTTCCAAAAGTTTCCAATTTTGGCAATTTTTTAAAAATTGCCAAACTGATCCAATAACATAGTGTTGAGAAAAATAATATTACAAAACTAAGTTTTGATAATATAACTTCCATTAAATTCATTTCCATAAAATAAAATCTACTAATAATATTTTGATTCTAATTGTTAAATTTTTATTAATTAAATTATAGATTTCTCCGATTAAGAAAGTGAAATACGATAAATAATGCCAGACGGCAAATCAGAACTGATTAATAAATTGAAAATGTTAATATTTGAATCAAAATAAATTTCTAAAAGCCGTTTATGAGTTCGTAATTCAAAATGTTCTCGCGAATCTTTATCAACATGTGGCGATCGTAGAACGCAATAAATTTTTTTTCTTGTTGGTAATGAAACCATACTTAAATAAGTAATACCATTATTTTTAAGTGTATCTACAATTTTTTGGCAATAGGATGTTAACAATTCACTATTAAATGATTCTAATCTAATTCGAATTTTTGTTGTTAAGGTTGAATTCATAATATTTTTTATTTAACAATTTTAGAAACTACTCCTGCTCCAATAGTGCGACCTCCTTCACGAATTGCAAATCGCATACCTTCTTCAATTGCAACAGGATATATTAGTTCTGCTGTCATTTTAATTCGATCTCCAGGCATAACCATTTCTACAACACTTCCATCATCCGCTGTAAATTGTGTAATAGCCCCTGTTACATCAGTTGTTCGAACGTAAAATTGTGGACGATAACCTGTGAAAAATGGAGTATGACGGCCTCCTTCTTCTTTTGTTAAAACATATACTTCCGATTCGAAATTCGTGTGTGGAGTAATTGTGCCGGGTTGAGCTAATACCATACCGCGTTGAATTTCTTCACGCGTTACACCACGTAATAAAATACCAACATTATCACCGGCGAATCCTTCATCTAAAGTTTTTTGGAACATTTCAATACCCGTAATTGTTGTTGTTTGGGTTTCACCAATCCCTACAATTTCAACGTTATCCCCTACTTTAATAACTCCTCTTTCAATACGACCTGTAGCAACGGTTCCACGACCTGTAATTGAAAAAACATCTTCAATGGCCATTAAAAATGTTTTTTCCGTATCGCGTTCTGGTGTTGGGATATATTCGTCAACCGCATCCATTAACGCAAAAATTTTATCTACCCATGGATTATCCCCTCTCTTTAAATCAGGATTTGATTGAATCGCTTCTAAAGCTTGTAATGCAGAACCTGGACAAATTGGAATATCATCACCTGGGAAATCATATGCCGATAACAACTCACGAACTTCTAGTTCAACTAATTCTAATAATTCCTCATCATCAACTTGATCTTCTTTATTTAAAAAAACTACAATATCAGGAACACCAACTTGTTTAGATAATAAAATATGTTCACGTGTTTGTGGCATAGGTCCATCGGCTGCCGATACTACCAAGATAGCACCATCCATCTGGGCCGCGCCAGTAATCATATTTTTTACATAATCTGCATGTCCAGGACAATCTACATGAGCATAATGGCGTATTTCAGTTTCATATTCTACATGCGCCGTATTGATCGTAATTCCGCGAGCGCGCTCTTCCGGGGCAGCATCAATATCACCATAATCTTTGGCAACACTTGTACCAGATAAAGATAATGTAGCCGTAATGGCTGCTGTTAATGTTGTTTTACCATGATCGACATGTCCAATAGTACCAATATTTACATGTGGTTTTGTACGTTCAAACTTTTCACGTGCCATACAATACTCCTTTTAGTTTATTTAGTTATTAATATTTTAAATTTTGACTTTTAGCGAGACTCATTATTAAATAACTATTTTAATATTAATAACGAAAATGCGCAAATGCTTTATTAGCTTCAGCCATTTTATGAGTTTCTTCTTTTTTTTTTATGCTGTTGCCAGTCTCATTAGCTGTATCAATAATTTCATTAGCTAATTTTATGGACAGATTTCTTCCAACTCTTTGACGAGCATATTGAATAATCCATCGTAATGATAGGTTAGTTGCTCTAAAACTATTAACTTCTATTGGAACTTGATACGTTGAACCACCGATCCGCCGGGCTTTTACTTCTACTCGCGGACTTGCATTCTTTATAGCTTTTTCAAAAATTATAAGTGGATCTTCGTTTGTTTTAACTCTTATTATATCAAATGTTCCATTAACTAAGTTTTTTGCAATAGTTTTTTTCCCAGATTTTAAAATTCGATGAATAAGTAAACTTACTAAGTAACTATTATAAGTTGAATCAGTTGATGGTAACCTTTTTTTTGAGATATTTCGACGAGACATATGAATAAAATTTGTATAATTTTTATATTTAAGTTATTTTTCTGTTTTTGGTTTTTTAACTCCGTATTTAGATCGACCTTGATTCCGATCTTTAACTCCTCCACTATCTAAAGCTCCGCGGATAATATGATAACGAACTCCCGGTAAATCTTTGACTCTTCCTCCATGTATTAAAACAACAGAGTGTTCTTGTAAATTATGTCCAATTCCTGGAATATAAGCTGTAATTTCAAAACCGGAAGTTAATCGAACGCGTGCAATTTTTCGAATTGCCGAATTCGGTTTTTTTGGCGTTGTAGTATAAACACGTGTACAAACTCCTCTTCGTTGTGGGCAATTAACCAAAGCAGGTGATTTTGTTTTCTTTTTTATTTTAATTCTTTTTGAACGAACTAATTGTTGAATCGTTGGCATATTTTTAATCCTTAATTATTTAATTCAAAACCATATTTTTTCATAAATCTTTCTACACGACCTTCACTATCAACAATTGTTTGAGATTCGGTATAAAAAGGATGGTTTATTAACCATACATCAATTTGTAATTCTTTTTTTGTTGAACCTATAAAACATAAAGGTTTACCGTCACAAAAAATAGGTGCTTTTTCAAACCATTTTGGATGAATATCTGATTTGGGCATATTTTTTTTGTTAATTTAATATAATTTATCGTTTCGAATATTGAGGTGCTTTACGAGCTTTTCTAAGTCCATATTTTTTTCGTTCTTTAATTCGCGTATCCCGGCTTAATAATCCAAGTGGTTTTAAAATGTTTCGATTAGTAGGCTCAAGCTTACAAATTAATCTACTAAGTCCTAATTGAATTGATTTACATTGACTTGTTAATCCTCCACCTTTTACTAATGCTATAATATCAAACTGCTCATTTAAATTCAATTTTTTTAAAGGTAACCAAATAAGATTTGTATACGTTGTATTAAATTGAAAATATTTATCTCCTGAAATTTGATTTATAATTAAATTCCCTGAACCAGAAATCAAAAATACTCTTGCAACTGCTTGTTTTCTTTTCCCAAGACCAATCTTTTCTTTTTTAAAAATTAAGTTTTTATTCATAAAATTTTATATTTTGCAAATCGGTAATTTCAATAGGATTTTGTGCTAAATGAGGATGAGCAGTACTTTGGTAAATTTTTAAACGCTTTGCTAATTGACGCTTAGGTATACCTTTTGGCATCATACTAAAAATACACCGCTTTAAAATTTGCTCGGAATTTAAATTAACAAGTCGTTTTAATGATCGACCGGGTCGACCAGGTATAAAAACATGAAATTTTTCAATATTACGATTTAAAAGAATATATTCGGCATTTACTAAAATAACATAATCACCTAAATCCAAAGATGGATTATAATAATATTTCGATTTTCCAGTTAGCAAAGATACTACGACAGAAGAAAGTCGACCTAATTGTTTTTCTTTACAATCTATAATATACCATTTTTTTTTTCCATAATCCAATGTTGGAATGAACGTTTCATTCATAATTATTTATATTAATTTATTAATTATTTAAAAATTATTCCTAATTTGTTTTTTAAAACCGCATATACTTCATCACCAGATTTTCGTCCAAAGTTTCGTAATTCTTGTAATTGTTCTGGTGAATATTTTAATAAATCAGCTACGGTATTAATTTTTGCTCGTTTCAAACAATTATAAGCGCGTACAGATAATTGTAACTCTTCGATTGCTATATTTCCATATAAATTTTTTGCATTTTCATTATTATTAGTTTCATCAACAATAGTTTCTGAACTAAATTTGTTAATCAAAATATAATTAAACAAATTTACGATTAATTTTGATGCAGATAAAAAAGCTTCTTCTGGTGCGATACTACCATTTGTCCAGATTTCGATAAATAACCGTTCTGTTAAAGAATTATTGTTATCATATAAACTTTCTATATTTTCTATTTTAAAATCAACTTTTTGAACTGGCATAAAAATTGCATCGGTTTGCAAAAACTCGCTTACTGAATCAGAAAACATATGTTTCGCAAGCTTATAACCACGACCATATTCAAATTTAAATTCAATTTCAAGAATATTAGAATTCGAAATAGTAGCAATATAATGATTTGGGTTAATAATTTTTAAATCATTAGGTAATTGAATTGAACTTGCTGTAACAACACCAGGACCTTTAATTTTTAATCTTCCAAATTGGATATCTGTTATTTGACTTTTTACAATAATTCCTTTTAAATTTAATAAAATTTCTAAAATATCCTCTCGAACGCCGGGTATAATTGAAAATTCATCTTTTATTCCTGGAATTCTAATTGCAGTTATACTAGTTCCACCTAAATCATTTAACAAAACGCGTCGTAATAAATTACCTATTGTTATACCTTGACCTGGCAAAAGTGAGCTAATTAAAAATTGTCCATACATTATTCCTGATTCTATTTTCTCGGATCGAATATGTTTAATACCAAATTTAGTCATATACAAGGGTTAATTTATTTTTATTTTTATAATTAAACTCTACGTCGTTTGGGAGGACGACAACCATTATACGGTACAGGTGTAATATCATGAATTGCAATAATATTAAATCCGGATTCTTTTATTGAGCGAATTGCAGTTTCTCGCCCCGAACCTTGACCTTTTACAAAAATTTCAACATTTTTAACACCGGTTTGTAAAGCTTCAATAGCTGCTTTTTCAGCTGCCGTTTGTCCAGCAAAAGGTGTTCCTTTACGGGCACCTTTAAAACCCGAGCTACCTGCGGATGCCCATGAAATAGTATCGCCCGAGAAATTTGTTATTGTGACAATAGTATTATTAAATGTTGATTGAATATGAACAATACCACTTACAGTTTTTATTTTATCTTTTTTTACTAATATTTTTCGAATTTTTTGTGCCATATAAAATAAAAATTTAATTATTTTTTCTTATTTGTAACAGTTTTTTTACTACCTCGTTTTGATCTGGCATTAGTTCTTGTTCGTTGTCCACGAACCGGTAAATTATTTCTGTGCCGTTGACCTCTGAAACAATTGATTTCATTTAAACGTTTAATGTTCAATCCATTAAAACGTCGTAAATCACCTTCTAATTTTAAATTACAGTTTTCAATAATTTCTCTAAGTGCTACAGATTGTTTTGTTGTTAATTCATTTGTTCGAACATCAAAACTAATATTAGCTTCTTCAACTAATTTTTTAGCCGATGTAAGCCCAATTCCATGAATATATGTAAGTGCATAAATAATTTTTTTATTTTTTGGTAAATCTATACCTATTAATCTTACCATTCTATAAACTCCTTAAAAATTATTAACCTTGACGTTGTTTATGTTTTGGATTATCACATATTATCATAATTCTTCCATGTCTTTTAATTACCCGACATTTGTTACACATTTTTTTAACTGAAGGACGAACTTTCATTTTTTATTTTATTTAAATAAGTTACTTTATAATAGATGTTTCTTGATCATCATAAATATTTGAAATAATAATATTCTGCACTTCACGATAAATGCTACTAATAACATTTACTAAAATTAATAAAGACGTTAGGCCAAATTTACTAAAACCAGGTAACGGTAAAACTAAAGTCATTAAATTTGATAATACTCCAATCAGGGATAAAAAAATTGATCCCGTAAAAGCTGCTCGGATTACCTGGGATTTTAAATAAATCGGAGTATTTAAGCCAGATTCTGTGGATATTTCTTTAATAGAAACTGCATTTTCTTTTAATTCATTTGATAAATTAGTAGGATTGATTATCAAAATTGATGTTGTTGAATTAAAAATTCCATTTAATATAAAAAATAAAACCCAATAAAACAATTGATAACATTGACTTAATATTGGTATTTTTAACATCGGTAACAAAAATAAATCCATTCCATAAAGAACACTGGTTGTTAAAATAATTGGTAAAACACCTCCAGTATCATAACGTAACGGAATATAATTATTGTCTTCTTCTAAAAACGCAGAAATATCATATTTGGATGAATTTAGCAGTTTCGAAGAAATTATTGGAATTTTAACCCAACTTAACTGTAATAAAATAACTAGTAATAAGGCTACAAAAAAAAGAATTATGCCAATAATTAGCGATCCAATATTAATACTTAAATTATTATTTTTAATCAGCAGACCAAGTATATTACTAAAATTTGATAAAATATTAAAAGAAATAAGTAATGATGGGCCATTACCTAATCCATATTCTGTTATAAATTCACTCAGCCAGAAAACAATCATGGCTCCTGTTGTTAAACTAAGAATTATTTGAAATGCCAAAAAATAATTCCAATTGTATAAGACATTTTTTAATGAAAAAGCAATAATTCCACTTTGAAGAACAGCGATTCCTAATGTAATTAACCGGGTAATTCTGTCAAGTATTCGTTTTCCATATATTCCTTCTTTTCGTAAGTTTGCAATTTTTGGAACAAATGAGATTAACAATTGAATTAAAATGGAAGCATTTATATATGGAACTATATTTAATGCAAATAAACCAATAGTAAATCCTTTATTTCCTGAAAATGTTTGAATTAAATTATTTGCAAGTATATTACTTTGTAAATAAAAAAATAGTTGTTGGTAATTAATACCAGGAATTGGAATATTTGTACCAATACGAATAAATAATAATATAGCTAAACTTAATAAAAAACGTGTTCGAATTATTCCGGCTGTTTTATTTTTTTGTTTTTTCATATTTATTTCTAAATTTATATTTAACAATTAAATATTTAAACAACGTTTTTTTAAAATATGCGATTTTGTTGTTAAAGCATTTAATGCATTAATCGATGCTTTAGCATTATTTAATAAATTATTTGATCCTAATTGTTTTGCAATAACATTTTTTATTCCCGCAACTTCTAATACTGTTCGAATTGAACTACCAGCAATTACACCTGACCCTTCAACGGAAGGTCGCATAATAATTTTACAAGCTCCAAAATTACCTACTACATTATGTGGTATACTTAATGATTTAGTTATTGGTACATTTATTAAATTTTTTATTCCATCATTTTTTGCTTTCTGAACTGCGTTTATAACATCACTAGCTTTTCCAATACCAACTCCGACTTTACCTTTACCATTTCCTATAATTACAATAGCTTGAAAACTTAACTTTTTCCCACCTTTTGTTACTTTTGAAACTCTACTAATTTTTATTAACCGTTCTATAAATTTTTCTTCATTAACCGTTTTTTGACGACGTCCACGTTTTCCAAGTTTATTATTTGGCATAATATTATTCATAAAATTTATTAAATTAATTATCGTTTAAAAACTAAGACCTCCTTCGCGAGCACCTTCAGCTAAAGCTTTTATTCGACCGTGATATAAAAATGGACCACGATCAAAAATAATTTTTGTAATATCTCTTTTTAAACTTCGTTGAGCTAATTTTTGACCCATCATCTTTGATGCTTTACAGTCTTTACCATTTTTATTATTCAACTTAATAAGACGTTCTAAAGTTGAACAGGATATTAACGTTTTAGATTTTGTATCGTCAATAATTTGTGCATAAATGTTTTCATTTGAGCGAAAAACAGATAAACGAGGTCTTTCTATATTCCCTTTAATTATCCCCCGTAATCTGTCACGTTTTAAAATTTTATATTTATCAGGTTTTAATTTTTTATTTTTATTCTTTAACTTTAATAAAACTTTTTTTGAGAATTTCATATATCGATCAGGTTTTAATTTTTTATTTTTTACCAGATTTACCAGCTTTTCGTTTTATTATTTCATTTTCGTAACTAATACCTTTACCTTTATAAGGTTCAGGTGGCCGCCATGATCTAATTTTTGCAGCAAATAAGCCTAAAGTACGATTATCACATCCTTTTAATTTTAATGTTGTATTTTGAATAACTTCAACTGAAATATCTTCAGGAATTTTTAATTCAACAAGATGACTATAACCTAAATTTAATGTTAATTTTTTACCTTGAACTGTTGCCCGATATCCTACTCCAATAAGTTTTAATGTGTAAGTAAATTGCTCAGATACACCTATAACCATATTTTTTATTAGACTACGGTATAATCCGTGTAAGCTTCGACTTTTCCGATCAGTTGTGTTTACATTAATCTTTAAAATGTCATTTTGTTGATCAATGTTTAATATATTAGGAATTTCTATTGCTAATTTTCCAAATTTTCCTTTGATTTCAAGATTAAAATTACTTTGGTTAATCTCAACATTTGATGGAAGTTTAATTGGCAATTTTCCTATACGCGATTGTGACATTTAAATACTCCTTAAAATTTACCAAATATAACATAAAATTTCACCACCTAGTCCTAATTCTTTTGCTTTTAAATTAGTCATAACACCATGAGATGTTGAAACAATAGCAATACCTAAATTATTTAATACTTTTGGCAAATTTTTAGAATTAGTATAAATTCTTAATCCGGGTCGACTTATACGTTTAATATTAGAAATAACTGGTTTTCTTACTTTTCCGCTATATTTTAAACAAACCAAAATTTCATTGTCAAATATTTCGAAATCTTCAACAAAGCCTTCTTGTTTAAGAATTGAAATGATTGCCTTTGACATTTTTGTAAATGGTATTTCGACAATTTGATGTTTTACCAAATTTGCATTTCGAATTCGAGTTAACATATCCGAAATCGTATCGTTTACTACCATAATTCTCTCCTTACATTAATTGGATTATTTAGTTTCTTCTTGAGACCATCTTTTTCGTCTTAAATGTTTTTTTTTATCCCATAATTGATTGACTTCAGATAATGTAGAAAATTTTTCATAATTACCGCAATCATTTAATGGGAATTTCAAAAATTTAAATAATACCATCCCATTTAAAATTCGATCAAGTGTATTTGAATGTGATTTAGGAGTCGAAGCTCCTATTACAAGATTAATACTTAAACCTTGAATTTGTTCAATATTTTCATATTCAATTTCAGGAAAAATTAATTGTTCCTTTAATCCTAATGTATAATTTCCAGCTTTATCAAAACTTCTAACGGATAATCCACGAAAGTCACGGATTTGAGCAAAAGTAAAAAATAACAATTTTGTAAAAAAATCATACATTTTTTTACCTCGCAATGTTACTGTAAGACCTAATTCCATATCTGTTCGAATTTTAAAGCCAGCAATGGCTTTTTTTGATCGTGTAATTATTGGTTTTTGACCTGTTATAATAGTAAATTCTTCAATACTTTTTTTTAAAAAATTTGAATTTTGAGCCGCTAAACCTAAACCTCGATTTACATGAATTTTTTTTAATTTAGGTATCATATGAGGATTTTTATAAATATTTGGACTCGTTTTAATTAAAACATTTTTAATATCGTTTTCATATTCATTTTTAATATTTTCAAGTAAACTATAAATTTCGGCAGTATTTTCGAATGATGTTTGAGTGTACATAAATTTTATAAATTTAATTAACTTTTACATTTGAATGATGTATGGGGGCTTCAATTTGAATAATTTCACCAACTTCTTTGCTTGTTTTAGGTTTCATATGTTTAAATTTAAAATTTATACTTTTAACTATAATCCGTCCTGTTTTTTTATTGATTTTTAAAACTTCTCCTATGTTATTTTTATATGATCCCGAAATTACTTTAACTTGGTCACCAATTTTAATAGGTAGTTTTTGAGTTTTTGACATTTAAAGAACCTCCTCTGCTAAAGAAACAATTTTTGAAAAATTTTTTTCACGGATTTCTCTGGCTACAGGACCAAAAACGCGTGTTCCCCGAGGATTATTTTCCATATTTACAATAACAGCTGCATTATCGTCAAATCGAATATACATACCATCATTTCTACGAATCGATTTAGATGTTCTAACAATTATTGCTCGGACAATATCAGAACGTTTTATCGGCATATTTGGTATAGCTTCTTTAACAACACCAATTATAGTGCTACCAATTTTTCCATATTTACGGTTTCCACCCAATACTCTAATACACATAATTTTTTTAGCTCCAGTATTATCAGCTACCGTTAAAATTGTTTGTGGATAAATCATAAATTTAATTAATTAAAGATGATTTTGAAAGAATTTTTTTTAACTTCCAGCGTTTGCGTTTACTTAATGGCCTACATTCTTGAACAACAACTTGATCACCAACATTACAATGTTCTAATTCATCATGAACTAAATATTTTTTTGTTTTGACAATTGTTTTTGAATAAATAGGATGAGGAAAACGACTTTCAACTTTTATAACAACTGTCTTTTGCATTTTATTGCTAACTACAATCCCAATTTTTTCTTTAATAGGCATTTTTTATATTAATTTAAATTATTTCGCCCAAACATTTTAATTATTAATGAGAAAACGTTAATTTTTAATTAATGTTTTAAGAGTTTTAATTTGTTTTTTTTCTAATAAATTTAATCTTAAGGTTAAAATAGTTTTAAGTTGAACCAATTTTATTTTTTTAGATTTAATTTCATGTGATTTAAACGGTTTTCTGTTTACTTTTTTTAGTTTTAATTTAAGCAATTCATTTTCTGTTTCTTTTATACTATCAAAAATTTGTAAATTTGAAAAAAATTTTAATTTATTAAAATTCGATGAACTCATTATTTAAAATACAATTAATTTTGGACAATAATTTTTGTTTTAATAGGTAATTTATAAGCAGCTAAATTTAACGCTCCACGAGCAACTTCATCTGGAACAGATGCTATTTCAAATAAAATGGTTCCAGGTCTTACTAACGCAACCCAATAATCTACAGCACCTTTCCCAGACCCCATTCTTGATTCTGCTGCACGTGACGTTACTGTTTTATCAGGAAAGATTCGAATCCATAAAGATGCACCTCGCTTTGTATAACGAGTAATTGTTCTTCGAGCGGCTTCAATTTGTCTAGAAGTAATCCAAGTAGGTTCTAACGCTTGTAATCCATATTTTCCAAAATTAATTTCATTACCACGCATAGCTTTACCTTTCATACGGCCTCGATGATATTTTCTATACTTTGTTCGTTTTGGACTTAACATGAGTAATTTTCACTTTTTTTAGAAAACTTTTTGACTAAATAGCCATACTTTTATACCTAAAACACCATAAATAGTATTTGCTTCTTTTGTAGAATAATCTATATTCGCTTCTAGTGTTTGTAATGGAACTCTTCCTTCTCTAATCCATTCACTACGAGCAATTTCTGCACCATTAAGTCTTCCAGAAACTTGAATTTTAATACCTTTAACTTTTCCTTTTTGTGCAATTTGAAGGGCTTCACGTATAGCGCGACGAAATGCTACACGATCTTCAAGTTTATTAACCATAAAATCTGCAATAGACGAGGCTGTTAAATTTCCGACATTTATTTCTATAATCTTGATAGTAACTTGTCGTTCTACTGGCAAATATGATTTTATTTTTTTTAATAAATCTTTAAGATGTAATAAATTTTTATTTTTACCAATTAATTCGCCAGGACGTCCTGTTTCAATATTTATTTGAACATTATTTCCTAATCGATTTATTTGAATGTTGGAAATGTTGGATGTTCGCGAAAATTTTTTAAGATATAGACGAATTTGATCATCTTCTTTTAATATATTCGCATAATTGTTAAAATTACTATACCAAATTGATTTATGTTTTTTTGTAATTCCTAATCGAAATCCTAAAGGATGTGTTTTTTGACCCACTTATTTAATCCTTATAATTAAAATATAATTTTTAAAATTATTTAAACGATTGATTTAATAATAACTGTAATATGACAAGTTGGTTTTAAAATTTTATAAGCGCGTCCTTGCGCTCTTGGGCGAATTCTTTTTAATTTTGGTCCTTCATCAGCAAAAATTTGATCAATTATTATTGTTTTTTTATCTAAATTATAATTATTTTTTGCATTTGCTGCAACTGAATGAATAATTTGCCAAATTGGGCCCGTTGCTTCATACGGTAAAAATTCAAGAATCATAAGAGTTTCTTGATAAGAACGTCCACGAATTTGGTCTAAAACGCGGCGAACTTTGTGAGGTGACATTCGAATATATTTGGCAACAGCTTTTACCGATATATGATTAGACATAATAAGGTTCAATTAATGATATTTTGAAAATATTAAGAATATTATTAAATTAATAATAGTTTTCTAAATTCAATTAAGAAATTAATTACCAATAAGGTTCTTTTTTTTTTTTCGGTGGTTTAACAGTACAAAACAATTTAATTCTTAAATAGTTTGCTTCAATTAATTGACAATTTATATTATTCCTATTAAGAGTTTTTTGTATCTTTATATCGTCAATTTGAATATCAAAAAAATTCGTATTTCTATTATTTTGCATTGCAATTCCAATTGAATAGAAAATTTGTAAAAGATAATCTCGCTCTTGTAAATTCGATTTTAGACTATATTCAATAGTTTCTAAAACTTGAAAAAACTTTTTATTACAGCACGCTTCAAGTATTTTTTCAGCGAAAAAAGATAACTCAACTTCACATTTTATAATAAAGATCTCCGAATAAAATTTTCGATTATCTAATGGATATTTAATATATTCCGAGTTTTGGTTGTATTCTGGATTCATAATAATTTTTATTTGAATCTAAAAAATATGTTGTTAACGCTTTGATTTTTTATCAGATTTAATATGAGATCTGAAATTTCGAGTTATTACAAACTCACCTAATTTATGACCTACAAATTGATCAGAAATAAAAATTGGAATATGCTTTTGTCCATTATAAACACCAATTGTGTGCCCAACCATATTGGGTAATATAGTTGAAGCTCTAGACCACGTATTAATTACATTCTTTTTTCCACTAACATTCATGTTATCAATTTTTTTTAATAAATGATAAGCAACAAAAGGGCCTTTTTTTAATGATCTTGTCATTTTAAAATAATAATTTTATTAATTTTAACCTATGAACGAGGACGCAGAATATATACATCACTAAATTTTTTGGTTTTTCGTGTTTTTATTCCTAAAGCAGGTTTTCCCCAAGGTGTTAAGGGTCGTATACGGCCAATAGGTGTTCTTCCTTCTCCACCTCCATGTGGATGATCACAAGGATTCATTACTGAACCACGAACAGTCGGCCGCTTACCTAACCAACGACTTCGTCCTGCTTTTCCACTTTGAACTAAAAATGCGTCATTATTACTAACTTCTCCAATAGTAGCAAAACATTCTTTTCGAATTAATCGAATTTCTTTCGATGGTAATCGTAAAGTAACATAATTACCTTCTTTTGCTAAAATTTTGGCAGAACTTCCAGCAGTTCTAACAATTTGACCACCTTTATTTGGAGTTAACTCAATATTATGAATTAAAGCACCTAATGGAATTTGTTCTAAAGGCATACTGTTTCCAATTTTTAAATTACAATTTGGTCCAGAAATTACTTTATCCCCAATTAATAATTTGTTAGGATGTAATATATATCGTTTTTCTCCATCAGTATAATTAATTAATGAAATTCGAGCATTACGATTGGGATCATACTCGATCGTTTTAACTACAGCTTCAATTTCATGTTTATTTCGACGAAAATCAATAATTCGATATCTACGTTTATGTCCTCCACCACGATGTCGGATAGTAATAATACCTCGATTATTTCGTCCTTTATTACGATGATTTTTTTTTATTAAATTTTTTTCAGGCTTATTTTGGGTAATTTCATTAAAAGAAGATAACACTCGGTTTCGCGTACCGGGGGTATAAGATTTATAAAAACGAATACTCATAAAAATTGTTTTAAATTTAACTTAAATTTATACAAAAAGATTGATTACATAATCATCTGCTAATGTTACAATAGCTTTTTTGTAATTTGGTTTCCAACCAATATATTTTCCAATGCGTTTTTTTTTTTTTGGAATATTGCAAGTATTAATTTTAATTACTTTAACATTAAATAATTCTTCGATTGCTAATTTAATAGAAATTTTATTTGAAGATGGATTGACCATAAAACTATAACGATTATCACTGGCAAGTGCTAATGCTTTATCACTAATAACAGGGTATTTAATTATGTTTGTATTGTTATAATTATGATTAATATATAATAAATTAGTTTGCATACGTTTCCTTTATTTTTTTAAGCGCTGGTAAAGTTAAAATTATTTGTTTAGCTTTTAATAGACTTAAAGTATTTAAATTCATAACTGAAATCAATTCAATATTTTTTACATTCCGTGTTGATAATTTCAAATAATTTAATTTTTTACCAACAATTATTAATATTTTTTGATCTAAATCAATATTATACTTTTTTAAATAATTACAAATTACTTTTGTTTTTGGTTCATTTGACAATTCTTCAAAATTATCTAAAACTTGAATATTATTTCTTTTATTATAAAGTAGGGTTTGTAGTGCTAATTTACGTTCTTTTTTATTCAATTTTAACTCTATTTGACGAGGTTTAGGTCCAAAAATTACACCTCCACCTTTCCATAATGGTGAACTGTTTGAACCTGCACGTGCACGGCCAGTTCCTTTTTGTTTCCAAGGTTTACGTCCACCGCCGCGGATTTCACTTCTTGTTTTCGTTGAAACAGTACCTTGGTTTTGAGATAATCGATGACGTAAAATATCTTTATGAATCAAGTAGTTTGCAGAATACTCTAAAACATTAAACTTTAACTTATATTCATCATTATCCATTTGATTATTAATTAAGGAATTATATTGAACAGTTTTTTGAATTGTCATAACTCATATTGATTTATAATTATAAAATTATTTTGAAACACTAATCGTAAGTAAATTACCCGGTTTACCTGGTACCGATCCTTTAACAATTAAAATATTTTCATTCATATTTATATCAATGATTTTTAATTTTTTTATAGTTACTTTTTTATTTCCTAAGTGACCCGACATTTTTTTTCCCGGTAAAACACGGCCCGGAGTTGTACCCATACCAATCGATCCAGGTTCTCGATGATTTTTCGAGCCATGACTCATAGGCCCTCGTGTAAAATGATGTCTTTTTTGAAGACCAGAAAAACCTTTACCTATAGTTTTTCCACAAATATCCACCAATTGGTCAATATTAAACAAACCAACATTTAATATTTGACCAACTGTCATTTCTTCTAAGTTATTACTTCGAAATTCTTTTAAATATTTTAAGGATTGAATGTTCGATTTTTTTAAATGTCCTAATTCCGGCTGTGTTAGATATTTTTTTTGGATAAATCCGTATCCAACTTGAATAGCATTATATCCATCTTTTTTTTCTGTTTTAATCTGAGTTATAATACATGGACCTATTTTTAAAATAGTAACCGGAATAATATTTCCCAAGTCATCAAAAATTTGAGTCATACCGATTTTATTACCTAATAAACCTAAAGACATATTTTTCTTCCAATATAAAATTAATTAAATTTAATTAGAACAAATACAAATTAAAAATTTAAAAATTTATAAATAAATTTTTAAAATACTAATAAAAACTTAAACGATTTTAGATTAATTGTCTACGAGGGACAGATTAAAACAATTAGAATAAATATACGGGGTTTATAGTAAACTAAAATTATATATCATTATAAATTTTATTACAAAATATAAAAATAAATTAATTAAAAATAATAATGGCAAAAGTAGTAGGTATTGATTTAGGAACAACCAATTCAGTAGTAGCCGCACTTGAAGGTGGACAACCAACTGTTATTTTAAATACTGAAGGATTACGAACAACTCCTTCAATTGTAGCCTATACTAAAAAACAAGAATTGTTAATAGGTCATATTGCAAAACGGCAATCAGTAATTAATCCGGAAAATACATTTTTTTCTATTAAAAGATTTATTGGTTCAAAAGAAAATGAAATTTTGAACGATATCAGCAATTTGCCCTATAAAATTGGTACAGATCAAAATGGAAATATTAAAATTAAATGCTCATCTTTAAATAAAGAATTTAGTCCTGAAGAAATTTCTGCTCAAATACTGCGAAAACTAATAAACGATGCACAAGATTATTTAGGCCAAGACGTTACACAAGCAGTTATTACAGTTCCTGCTTATTTCAATGATTCGCAACGACAAGCAACAATGGATGCTGGTAAAATAGCAGGAATTGACGTTTTACGAATTATTAATGAACCAACAGCAGCTTCACTTGCATATGGTTTAGACAAAAAACAAAATGAAACAATATTAGTTTTTGATCTAGGTGGTGGAACTTTCGATGTTTCAATTTTAGAAGTTGGTGATGGTATTTTTGAAGTATTATCAACTGCTGGAGATACGAATTTAGGTGGGGATGATTTTGATAAAGTTTTAGTTGATTGGCTTTTAAATCGATTTAAAGAACAAGAAGGAATTGATTTGACAACAGATATTCAAGCTTTACAACGTTTAACAGAAGCTGCAGAAAAAGCTAAAATTCAACTATCAACCGTTGAAACAACTACAATTGATTTACCATTTATTACAGCAGATAAAACTGGTCCAAAACATATTGAACAAGAATTAACACGTGAAACATTTGAAAGTTTATGCACTGATCTAATTGATCGATGTCGTATTCCTATGGAAAAAGCATTAAACGATGCAAAATTAGAAAAATCTGATATTAATGAAGTTGTTCTTGTTGGTGGCTCAACTCGAATACCAGCAATTCAAAATTTAGTAAAATCTTTTACAAATAAAACTTTAAATCAATCAGTAAATCCAGATGAAGTTGTTGCAATTGGTGCAGCAATCCAAGCAGCAATTTTAGCTGGAGAAATACGTGATGTTTTATTGCTAGATGTAACGCCTTTATCATTAGGTGTTGAAACTCTTGGCGGAGTTATGGTAAAAATAATTTCGCGAAATACAACTATTCCTGTTAAAAAATCAGAAATGTTTTCAACCGCTGTTGAAAATCAAACAAATGTTGAAATTCATATTTTACAAGGCGAAAGAGAATTAGTTACTGGAAACAAAAGTTTAGGTAACTTCCGATTAGATGGAATACCACCAGCACCCCAAGGTGTACCACAGATTGAAGTAACTTTTGACCTTGATGCAGATGGACTTTTATCAGTTAAAGCAAAAGAAAAAGAAACAGGAACTGAACAAACGGTTACAATTCAAAATGCTTCAAATCTTAATCAAGATGAAGTAGATCAAATGTTAAAAGATGCTGAAAAATATGCTGAGATTGATCAAGAAAATAAAAAAAATATTGAATTAAAAAGACAGGCCGAAATTTTATGTTTTGAAGGTGAACAAAAATTGGAACTTTATAAAAATACTATATTAGATGAAGATAAAACTGAAATTGAAAAACTAATAAAAGATCTTCGAAGTGAAATTCAACTCCAAAATTATGATTCAATAAAAACAATGACAAATCAATTACAAACAAAAATCATACAAATTATTCAAAATAATACAACAAATGATTCAACAATGTCACCAGATTCAATATCTGATTTCTAATGAATACAAGTTCACCTATAACTCAAATTAGTAACTAATTTGAGTTATAGGTGAACTTGCACGAGCATAATTTTTTTCCTCCATTTGTCCTGCTAAATAAGTTAACCGACCTGCTTGAACACCTAACTTCATTGCTAATGCCATTTTTTCAGGCTCTTGAGCTTGAGCAATTGCGCTATTTACTAAAACCGCATCAGCACCTAACTCTAATGCTAATGACGCATGACTTGATTTACCTATACCTGCATCAATAATAACCGGTATATTTGAATTTTCGATTATAATTTTAAGATTAGCTAAATTAGTTAAACCTTGCCCAGATCCTATTGGAGAACCTAAAGGCATAACTGTAGCACACCCAAGATCTTCTAGATGTAAAGCAAGCATTGGATCTGCATTTATATATGGTAATACTGTAAAACCTTTTTTAATGAGAAAATCTGCAGCTTTTAAAGTCCCGATTGGATCAGGTAATAAATATTTTGGATCAGAAATTACTTCTAATTTTACAAAAAAATTATCTTCTTGACCAATTTGACACGCTAATTCATGACCTAAAAATGCCATTCTTATAGCTTCTTCAGCTGTTTGTGATCCAGCTGTATTAGGTAATAACCATAACTTTTTCCAATCTAAAAGTTTTAAAAAACTGCTATTATCATTGTTAATATCGGTTGGTAATCTTCTTATTGCTACAGTTACCATTTCACAAGCACTTAATTTAATACTGTTTAACGCGACTGCAGCCGATTTATATTTTCCTGTTCCAAGCATTAATCGTGAATTAAAAATTTTATGTCCAATTTTTAATTTATCAACATTATTTATCACTTTCATAATTAATAATTACTCCCCAGGTAGGATTTGAACCTACGACCAATCGGTTAACAGCCGATCGCTCTACCACTGAGCTACTGAGGAAATATCGAAATATGTTAGTATATCAAATACTAACATATTTTTTATTCTTATTCAAATTATTTTAATCAATATTCGATTAATCATTAAATTTCTTGTTACCGGTCTATATTAAAAATTAGAAATCGTAAAACATTTGAATCTAAGTTCAAATCTTTTGATAATTGCTTAATATAGTCTGGTAGAATTACAAAATTTACTTGAATAAAATTTCCACGATTTCGATTTTTAATTAAGTAGTTTAAATCTCTTTTGCCTCGAGATATTACTGATATATCCGAAGCATTGAGTTTTTTTAAAATTTTTCCAAAATTAAATGCCCAAATTTTTAATTCAGTATTATTATATTCTTCGGTAAGAACAACCATCATCTCATATTTCATATCTTTTTCTTTTTTAAAATTGAATATATTTTAAATTTCTTAAATGTGTCAACGTTAATTTATAATTTTGTTGAAAATTGATTCCAACCTCGAACTTCAAATTCTTTATTTCGTCTTAAAGGTCGGGTAATAAGTTCAAGAATATCTTTAGCATTACTAAAGCCATGAATTTGAGCAAAAGTAAATTCTACTGACCACTTTGTTGAGATTCCTCGTGCTTCTAATGGATTTGCATGTGCCATTCCAGTAATAACTAAATCAGGTTTTAATGCTCGAATTCTTTCAATTTGATTGTAATTATCAGGTTTTTCAACAATCTGTGGAATCATAATATTTTTTTCATAACATGTTTGTTCTAATAAAAGTAATTCGGCATTTTGATAACGATTATCCAAATATGGAATACCAATTTCATAAACAATCATTCCACATTTAATTAAAAATCTTGCTAATGAAATTTCTAATAGATTGTCACCCATAAAAAAAACTGATTTTCCATAAATCAAATTAGTATATTCTTCTAAAGACTTCCAAATTTCAGTTTCCCGTTTTTCTAAGCCTTGAGGCTGAATATTAAATACTGAACAAATTTTTTCAATCCAAAGTCTAGTACCATCAGGTCCAATTGGAAATGGAGCAGAAATTAGAGTACATTTTCGACGTCTCATTAATGTCGTCGCAGTTCGACTTAAATAAGGATTTACACCACATACAAAAGTTTTTTCAACTAGTTCAGGAAGTTCTGTATAATGTTTTGCGGGAATCCATCCAGTTACATTAACTCCTTGATTTTTCAATTCTAAATCTAATTGATTTACAACAGAATTTGGCAACGATCCAAATAAAATTAATTTATTTTCTTGCGGTTTTAATTGTTTCTTTAAATTAAGATTTTTAACTTTATATTTTTGTACTAAAGATGCTAAAACAGTGTCTTCGCCTTGTGTAAAAGCATAATCAAGGCCATTTGCTCTTGCAACAACTAAAGGAACTTGAATTTCATTTTCTAATTTTTGAGCAATACCTTCTAAATCCATCTTAATAATTTCAGTAGTGCATGTTCCAATCCAAAAAATAACACTGGGTCTCCTATCTTTTTTAATCTGTAAACATAATCGTTTTAATTCTTGGTAATCATTTAATTGTGCAGAAATATCTCCTTCTTCTAATTCGGCCATAGCATATCGGGGTTCGGCAAAAATCATAACTCCTAAAGCATTTTGAAGAAAATAACCACATGTTTTTGTACCAATTACTAAAAAAAAACTATCCTCAATTTTTTGATAAAGCCAAGCTACACAACTAATAGGACAAAATGTATGGTAATTGCCTGTTTCACATTTAATTGATAATTGTTGATTTTTTTTTGTCATTTTTATTTCTCCTTAAACAATTAAATAAACAATAATTCATCATTTTTTAATGATATATTATTTTCTTTATTTTTATTATTTAAATAAAAATCTGATAAAAGACTAAATAGTTCCCGATCAGGTGATTCCGATGGAATAACACCTTCAGGTTCAGCAATTAATTGATCGGCAATATTTAAATAATAATCACAAATATACCCTAATTCTATTTCTCGGTCACCCATTTCAAATAATGTTTTTCCTTTAACCCGAGAAACTCTTATATCCTCAATTAATGGTAAAACTTCCAAAACTGGCATTGGAACTGACAAAATATATTTGTCAATTAGATCACGAGTAGCGGTTCGATTTCCTATTAAACCAGCTAACCTTAATGAGTGAGTTCTTGCTTTTTCACGTACAGATGCTGTTATTCGATTTGCAGCAAACAAAGCATCAAATCCATTATCTGTTACAATTAAACAGTAATCCGCATAGTTTAATGGAGCAGCAAATCCACCACATACAACATCACCTAAAACATCAAATAATATTACATCATATTCATCAAAAGCATTTAATTCTTTTAGTAATTTTACTGTTTCACCAACGACATATCCACCACACCCAGCACCCGCAGGGGGTCCCCCTGCTTCTACACAATCAACTCCTCCATAACCCTTATAAATGACATCTTCTGGCCAAACATCTTCATAATGATAGTCTTTATTTTGTAATGTATCGATTATAGTTGGTATTAAAAATCCAGTTAATGTAAATGTACTGTCATGTTTAGGATCACATCCAATTTGTAAAACTTTTTTTCCACGTCTACAAAGAGCTACTGAAATATTACAACTTGTTGTAGATTTACCAATACCACCTTTTCCATAAATTGCTAATTTCATAATATATAATATATAATATTTTATTCTCATTTTTATATTATATAATAATTAGTTAACAAGTTTTATAATTAAAAATTTAAAATTTACGCATAAAATTTTTAATTCATAAAAACAGTAAACTAATAAAAATGTTCTATATGAAAAACGCTTCTCATTAAATTGAGAAAAACTGGGGACGGAGGGACTTGAACCCTCACGCACTATCACTAGGCAACGGATTTTAAGTCCGTCGTGTCTACCGATTCCACCACATCCCCTCATAGTTTTATGATATAAAAATTGTTTAATTATTATATTAATTATATTAAATAAAACAATAGTCTAGAACATATTATATATAGGTGGCACTCAGATTCGAACTGAGGATCAAGGATTTGCAATCCACTGCCTTACCGCTTGGCTATACCACCTTAATAGTTAATTATATTCTAATATTTTAAATTAATTATTAATTTAAATCTCTAAATAAGTCAACTTTATAATAACTTATACTTTCAATATTTGACGAATAAAAATTGTAATTATTAAATTTTATGAGAATTAGTAGAAAATAAAAAAATATACAATTTATATAAATTTATTATATAATAGTATTACAGGAAACTATATTTATTTAAAATTAAAAATTATTTATGTTTGAAAAGTTCACGGAAAGTGCAATACGGTCAATAATGATAGCGCAGGAAGAATCAAAACGTCTTGGTCATAATTTTCTAGGAACTGAGCAAATTTTACTTGGATTAATAGGACAACGTCATGGGATTGCTAGTCAAGCATTAAAAAAGCAAGGTATTACATTACGAAAAGCAAGAAAAGAGATTGAAAATTATATAGGACGGGGAAGTGGATTTATTTCAACTGAAATGCCTTTTACACCTCGCGCAAAACGTGTATTAGAAATGGCGGTTTATGAAGCAAAAGATCTTGCTCAAAATTTTGTTAGTACTGAACATTTATTATTAGCATTACTTGCAGAAACGGATGGAGTTTCTGCTCGTACATTAGATAAACTTGGAGTAAATATTCGAAAATTACGAAATTATACATTCTTCTTAATGGAGGAAAATCAAGAAGAGACTGTAGGTTCAGCATCTCGTATGTCACAAACAGAAAAAATTTTACGGAATCGACAAAAGAATGGAAGTTCAACACCAACTTTAGATGAATTTTCTGAAAATTTATCACAAAAAGCATTAGATGGCAATCTAGATCCTATAGTTGGGCGTGATGAAGAAATTTACAATGTAATTAAAGCATTAGCTCGTCGCCGAAAAAATAATCCTGTTTTAGTTGGCGAACCTGGTGTTGGTAAAACTGCTGTAGCAGAAGGTCTTGCACAACTTATTTTAGCTGAACAAGGCCCAGATTTTTTAGACGGGGGTTTAATAATGTCATTAGATCTTGGATCTATTTTAGCCGGTACAAAATATCGTGGAGAATTTGAAGACCGTCTAAAACGAATTTTAGACGAAGCTCAATATGATTCCGGTATTATTTTAGTTATTGATGAAATTCACACTTTAGTTGGAGCTGGAGCTGCCGAAGGTGCAGTTGATGCTGCAAATATTTTAAAGCCTGCACTTGCTCGGGGACAATTTAAATGTATTGGAGCAACAACAACAGAAGAATACCGAAAGTATATTGAACGTGATCCTGCATTAGAGCGTAGATTTCAACCTATTCGAGTTGAGGAACCAAGCGTTGAAATAACAATTCAAATATTACTAGGTATTCGTCGAAAATTTGAAGAACATCATTCCTTAACATATGAAGATAAAGCTATTGAAAAAGCAGCATTATTAGCTGACAAATTTATTGCTGATCGATTCTTACCAGATAAAGCTATTGACGTATTAGATGAAGCTGGATCCAGAGTTCGATTAGCTAATAGACGATTACCCGAAGGAATGAAGCGATTATTACAAGAATTACAAGATACATTAACCGATAAAGAAAAAAGTATTGAACTTCAAGATTTTGAAACTACAAAACTATTAATTGAACATGAAAATGAAGTTCGTTCACATATTAGAATTATGAAACAATCTATTCTAATGAATGAAGAGTCAGGAATAAGTCGCCCAGACGTTGATATTGTATCAGAAAATGATGTGGCCGAGGTTATATCAGGTTGGACGGGTGTTCCGGTTACAAAAGTTACAGACTCTGAATCTTTACAACTTTTAAATATGGAACAAAAATTGCATGAGCGATTAATTGGTCAAGAAAATGCTATACAGTCTGTTTCAAAAGCTATTCGACGTGCACGTGTTGGGTTACGTAATCCGAACAGGCCAATTGCTAGTTTTCTTTTCGCAGGACCTACAGGTGTTGGAAAAACAGAGTTAACAAAAGCCTTAGCTGAATACATGTTTGGCGATGATAATTCAATGATTAGATTTGATATGTCAGAATATATGGAAAAACATACAGTAGCTAAATTAATTGGTTCGCCTCCAGGATATGTTGGATATAGTGAAGGTGGGCAATTAACAGAAGCAGTACGAGCAAAACCTTATTCAGTAGTTTTATTAGATGAAGTTGAAAAAGCTCATCCAGATGTTTTTAATTTATTATTACAAATTTTAGATGATGGTCGTTTAACAGATTCGCAAGGAAAAATGATTGATTTTCGAAATGTTTTATTAATTATGACGACTAATTTAGGTTCAAAAATTATTGAAGAAGAAAGTGGTATTAAATTAAAAACAGGAACATATACACCAAAAATTAAATTTGATGAATATGATTGGGAACCAGAACAAGAACCAGATTTAGATAGTGCAATTGTAGAAAAGGTTAATACTCTTGTTAATGAAGAATTGAAAGAATTTTTTAGACCGGAATTTTTAAATCGGATTGATGAGGTTATTGTATTTAGTCATTTAACTCGACATGATATTTGGCAAATTTCTGAATTAATGATTAATCAGGTAAAAAAACGATTAAAAGAAAAAGATATAAACTTAGAAGTTTCATCTGCTGTTCGAGGTTTATTAATTGAAGAAGGTTATGATCCAGTTTATGGAGCAAGACCTTTACGTAGAGCAGTTACGAGGATTTTAGAAGATAATTTGGCTGAAAAATGTTTATTAAATACAATGCATCCTGGCACAATTTTGAGAATTGACAGGCAATTAGAAAAAACAACATCATATGAAAACGATTTAAAATATACTAAAGATATTAAAGTTGAGATTGATTATAGTCAAGTTAGTCCAAAATTATTAAATGAAGATAAAAATGATGACAAAAATAAAACTGATAAACCAAAAAGAAAGCGGTTACCGTCATTTTTATTTAGAAAAAAAAAAAATAAAAAATAGTAATTAAAAAGCCAATTTTGTCTATAAAACTTTATTAACTGTTGTAATTTAATAAAAACAGAAAGTTTAAACATTTAAACTTTCTGTTTCGTCGACAATTATACATTCTGTTGTTAATATCATACTTGCAATTGAACTTGCATTTTGTAATCCTGATCTGGTTACTTTAGCTGGATCAACAATTCCATTTTTGTATAAATCCTCAAATGTATTTAATGCAGCGTTATAGCCAACTTCAAACTCTTGTTTTATTACTTTTTCTATTATAACAGGACCATTTACACCTGCATTTTCAGCAATCCTGCGTAAGGGTGACAAAATTGCTTTCGCTATAATCATTGCTCCTATCAATTCATCTTCATTTAAATTATTTTTAACCCATGTTGATAAATTTTCTGATAAATGAACCAACGTTGCTCCTCCTCCAGGAACAATACCTTCATCAACGGCGGCTCTTGTTGCATTAATAGCATCTTCTAATCTTAGTTTTTTATCTTTCATTTCCGTTTCTGTGACAGCACCAACGCGTATAATTGCAATACCCCCAGATAATTTGGCAATTCTATCTTGTAATTTTTCTTTCTCGTATCCAGTTTCAACAATACTAATCTGTTTTCGAAGTTGTTCTATACGAACTTTTATTTTTTCAATTTCAGATCCATCGCCAACTATAGTAGTTGTATCTTTTGTAACTATAATACGCCGGGCTTGACCTAATAAATTTAATTGCGCATTCTCTAAATTTAATCCTGCATCTTGTGTAATAACAGTTCCACCAGTTAATATACCAATATCTTCTAATAATAAATTTCGTAACTCACCAAATCCAGGCGCACGAATCGCAACAACGTTAACAATTCCTCGCAATTTATTTAAAATTAAAGTTGCTAATGCTTCTTTTTCAATGTCTTGTGCGATTATTAAAAGAGGTTTTTTTGTTTTTATAATTTGTTCTAATATTGGAAGTAAATCTTGTTGCACAAGTGTAATTCTTTTATCTGTTAAAAGAATATAAGGGTTTTCATAACAAACTTCCATCTTTTCTGAATTAGTAATAAAATAAGGAGAAATGAAGCCCTTATCTAATTTCATCCCTTCAGTTATTTCTAGTTCAGTTGTAATTGCTTTTCCTTCTTCTAACGAAATAACCCCTTCTTTCCCCACTTTTGCTAAAGCATCTGCAATTAATGAGCCGATAAATTCATCATTTCCAGCCGATATAGAAGCGACTTGTTGAATCGATTCTAAATCATCTACGGGTTGTGCAAATTCATTTATTAATGTTACCAAATATTGAGTTGCTTTTTCCATGCCTAACTTCATAGAAATTGGATTAATACCAGCTGCAACATTTTTTAATCCCTCTTTTACCATAGCATATGCTAAAACGGTTGCTGTTGTTGTCCCATCTCCAGCAACATCATTCGTTTTTGAAGCAGCTTGTCGGATTAATGCTACACCTGTATTTTCTACATGGTCACTTAAATTAATTTCTTTTGCAATTGTTACCCCATCATTGACAATTTGAGGTGAACCAGCTCGTTTTTCTAAAACGACGTTTCGTCCTTTCGGACCTAAAGTTATCGAAACGGCTTCAACCATGATTTCCATACCTCGTTCTAATGCACGACGTGCATTATCTTTATATAAAATTTTTTTTGCCATAATTAAAAAATTTTTATTAATATTAAAATAAACTTAGCAGTAAAATTTATATATTTGCAAGTAATAAAAGAAATTAGTTTCTAAATTTCTTTTATTACTTGCAAATATATAAATTTTAATTACTCTAAAGTTATGTGACATAGTTAGGGCTTGTAGCTCAGTGGACTAGAGCACGTGGCTACGAACTACGGTGTCAGGGGTTCGAATCCCTTCTTGCCCAATAAGGTAATTAAGCTGCTTGCCATTATTAAACTTAATATTAATAATATTAGACGTTATACACTCTAAAACTATGTTACTCTTTTGGGGTGTCGCCAAGCGGTAAGGCTGTGGACTTTGACTCCGCCATTCGTAGGTTCGAATCCTGCCACCCCAGTTAGTGTATATCGCTAAATGTTTTCTATTAAATCAATATGAATAAAATTTAAAAAATAAATTTATGGATGCTAAAATTCAATTTATAAAAGACGTTGATGAAAATGTTTTACCTGATGTAAGATTAACAAGATCGCGTGATGGAAGTACTGGAACAGCAACATTTCGATTTAAAAATCCAAATATTTTAGATCAAAATACGGCTAAAGAAGGTGAAATAACAGGAATGTATTTAATAGATGAAGAAGGCGTTCTTGAAACTCGGAATGTTACGGCAAAATTTGTTAATGGAAAACCTCAAGCAATTGAAGCAATTTATATAATGAAAAGTCCGGCAGAATGGGATCGATTTATGCGATTTATCGAAAAATATAGTCAAACAAATGGATTAATATTTACAAAAGCTAATTAATAAATTTTAAAATGCAAATATCGTTATATTGGTTAAATGAATTGTTAAATTTACGTGGTTATAATATAAAATTTTTGATTGAAAGGCTTACTGTAAATGGGTTCGAAGTAGAAGAATGTAAGAAAGTAATAGCTGGTAAAAAAATATCTGTATCTATTATTTTTTCTACAACTGCAAATCGGGGTGATGTTTTATCAATTCGTGGGATTGCAAAAGAAGTTAGGCTTATTACTGAACGAATTAAAAAAATTCGAGTAGTCCCACATGTTCGAAATGTTCAAGCAACAAAATATCATTTTCGTCTACGAAGAGCTTTAAAAAGAGTAACTTATTACGGAGGTGAGTCATTCTATCGTCCAAGACGAATTCGATACAATATTGTTAAAATAAATCGAATATTATTACGCCATAAACGAATAAAAAAAACTCAACTAAATGAATTTAAATGGCGAATTGAAAATACAATTTATCGTTCTCATAAGTGGAAACGAAATAGACTTTATTATTCTAAAGCTGTTTTTAATACTAATGAACCAAAAATTTATTCAAAATTTGTCTGCTGGGTAATTGAAGATTTAAAAAATTTAACTTCACCGCAATGGTTACAAAAAAAATTAATTTATTCGGGTTTTGTTCCACAGAACAATATAAATGATTTTCAAAATTATATATTACTAGAAGGCGGATATCCTTTTGAATTATATGATTTTGAAAAAATTAAATTAGGATGTCAAGATGATAATTTTAAATTAAAACTAGATTCTGCAGGTTATAAGCAATTTTTTGCAGTAAATAAATCAAATTATGTATTAAATCATGAGACATTAGTCCTTAAAGCAAATGATGAAATTTTAAGTGTAGCCGGAATTGTTCCTAGTATAAAATATGCACATACGGATCAAACCACATCTTTTTTAATTGAAGGTTGTATTTATAATTCTCGAATGATTAGACAACAATCACGATTATTAGGCTTAAAAACAACTCGCTCTATTTATTATAGTAGAGGTGGTATGAATAGGGATTTTTTATTAGATAGTTGGTATAGATTATTATTGTTATTAAAAGTCTCGAATCCAAATATGAAATGTACACTTCATACAACAAATTACAGTGCACAAAAAGAAGAACAAATTTATCACATACCATTTACAACAAGATATCATAAAGAAGAGCTTATACAAAGATATGATATGTGGATACGGGAAAAAAGATTAGCACAAATATTTGGGCCGGCTTATACCTATAACCCAATTACACGAAAACAGTTTCAATTTTCTAATCGAATTCTTTCAACACATATTGAATATTATTTTCAACGATTAAAAATTATATATATGTTTAGTAAAAGACCGGGCGCTAGGTTACGCGAATATTGGCCTACTCTTTATGGTGATATGCCAGTACCACCACCACCACTGAAAAATTGGTGGAAAGCAAATTATAGTCCGAAAGAAGGACGATATTGGGTAATAGAGATTCCAAAGAATCGACGACATGATCTTAAACGTGAAATTGATATTATTGAAGAAATTTGTCGTCTTTATGGAGTAGATAAAATGACATCTATTTTACCTAATGAAAGTAAACAAGGGACAGAGGATTCTAGTTATCAAATTCGCAAAAAAATTACATTATGTTTATTAAATGAAGGATTTACAGAATTAGTTTCATATTCATTAGTGAGCGGTAAAACAAAGAAGAATAAACAACATATTAATTTAATTAACCCGTTATCTTTGGATTATTCAAGTTTACGAACAACTTTGTTACCAAATTTAATTAATATTGTAAATGAAAACATAAAACAAGGAAATAATGTTTTTGAAGGTTTTGAATGTGGTCATGTTTTTTCAAAAGATTTTTATGGAAATTATATTGAAAAAGAAAATTTGGCTGGAATTTTTGGAGGTGTTAAATTAAAATCTCGTTGGTCTGATAAGTCAAATAATTTATCATGGTTTGAGGCAAAAGGAAAAATGGAACAGATTTTTGAAAAATTTAATATAGTCGTTTTATGGGAAAGTTCAAATATTGTATCAGATTCAAAAATATTACATCCATATCGAACAGCATATCTTTATTTATCAAATAAACAATTCTTAGGAGTATTTGGTCAAATAAATCCGATTTTATCGAAAAGTTTGAATATCCCACAACATTTTTATTTGTTCGAATTAGATTTTAAAGTATTAGTTTTAAGTTTAAAAAATACATTAAAATTTGCTTATAAACGTTATTCATTATATCCACGAATAATAAAAGATTTGTCATTTATTGTTGATAAAAGTATTTCATTTAATACTATTAAAGAAAGTATTTATGCTTATGGTAGTAAATTTTTAGTAGATGTTAAGTTACTTGATAATTATCAAAGCAGTTCTATGAATTCTAATGAAGTGAGTTTATGTATTCAATTAATATTTCAATCATACGAAAAAACCTTAAAAACTGAAGATATTGAATCAGATATAAGTGAAATTTCTTTAGTTTTAGTAGATAAATATAATATTTTTTTAAGAAATTAAAATTTTATCATTATTTTTAAATAATGATAAAATTACCCACCCCCTACAATAGTAATAATCTCAATTTTATCATTATTTTTAATGATTATTTTTGACCAATCTTTTTTGTTTCGTATAATATAATTATGTTCGATTATTAATAATGATGAGTTATAGTTAAAATAGTTTATTATATCTTTAAGGTTTTTATTTTTATTTGTATAGTATTTTTTACCATTTAAAAAAAAATGTTTATTTTTTTTTTGCATATTATTTGAATTTTATATAATACTGGACTTTTATAATTATATAATTATATTCTTTGTTATATAAAATTTTTGGCGGGTGTAGCCAAGTGGTTAAGGCAGTGGGTTGTGGTTCCACCATTCGTCGGTTCAATTCCGATCACTCGCCCTAATTTCGTAAATTGTTGTCAAGAGATTTTGAAAATTAAAAAAATTTAATTCAATTGTTACTATGGCCAGATATCGTGGACCAAAATTACGTATTACGCGACGCTTAGGTGAACTTTCCGGTTTAACACAAAAAAATTCCGAGAAAATAAATCGCCCAGGCCAACATGGTGGAAATACTAAAAAAAGTACCACAGAATATGGACTTAGATTAGAAGAAAAACAAAAACTAAAATTTAATTATGGCTTAACCGAAAGTCAACTCTTTCGTTATATGAAAGAAGCTCGACGACGTGATGGTGTGACAGGTCTTGTTTTATTACAATTATTAGAAATGCGATTAGATACTATTTGCTTTAATTTAGGTTTTGCTTCAACTATTGCAAACGCTCGTCAAATCGTCAATCATGGTCATATAATGGTTAATGGTCGTTTGGTTAATATTCCAAGTTTTCAATGTCGCATTAATGACATTATAACTGTGAAAGTTAAAAATATTTCGGAAAATTTAATCAAAAATAATTTAAAAAATAATACGTTATTACAAGTTCCAAGTCATTTGAAATTAGATACGACAAAATTAGAAGCAATTGTTTTAAATTACTGTGAAAGAAATGAAATTTTATTAAAACTTAATGAACTTTTAGTTATTGAGTATTATTCAAGACGATAAAGTAATCATTTTAATTATATTAATAAATAAATCTATGTTAAAATTACGACTTAAAAAAATTGGTAGAAAAAGACAACCTTTTTATCGATTGGTAATTATGGAAAATACAAATAAACGCGACGGACGTTCAATTGATGAAGTCGGTTATTATGATATTTTGACAAAAAAATTAGTATTAAATAAATCTAAAACAGAAAAATGGCTAAATATTGGAGTTAAACCAACTCGGACAGCATTAACATTATTAACTAAAAGTGAAAAATCTATTATAGATTTGATAAAATAACATTACCTTCAATTATGTAATTGAATTTTAGGTTTTTACGATATAATGTATGGCACACATACATTTTATATATTTAAAGTTGCTTTATGTCACATTTAACTTTATTAGATACACAATTAAAGAGTTTTCAATATTTACAAAAGTCGTTAAAACGAATTAGTCAAACTTTTACATCATCTGATGAGAAAAAAAATATTGAATCTAAACAAATGGACTTTTTACAAGGAAAATTGGCGAAACGCGTTTGGGGTAATTTATCAGTCATGCTTAATTGGACTCCAAATGGATATAATTTTGTAATGGATAAGGAAGTATTCGCTGCAAACTCTAATTATAATGCAGACATTTTATTAGAAAATGTTACACAGAATTACGCTATTGAAGCAATTATTGGTGAAAGTACAGAAATCGGTTTTGAACCTTTATCGTATAAACAAAATTTGGATGGTTCAAAAACAATAATTTTAGAACGTATTTGTGAATAAGTTTTAAAATTATTTAACCTGAACGTTTTTATTTCATTGAGGTTATCAAAAAAATTATTTAACCTCAATGAACTTTCAAAATTAATTAATATGCTAATCCTAAGCTTCTGCTTGTTTCTGCACCTAAATAAACCCGAACACTTAAAAAATCTGTAGGGCACGCTGTTTCACATCGTTTACAACCAACGCAATCTTCTACTCTTGGAGAAGAGGCAATTTGATTTGATTTACAACCATCCCATGGAACCATTTCTAATACGTCGGTTGGACAAGCTCGAACACATTGAGTACATCCAATACATGTATCATAGATTTTAACTGTATGAGACACACTAATTTGTAACTAGTATTACTATTTCCAAATATATGGTTATAGATTATTTTCTCTGTAAACGTTGAAGTTGTTGAATTGCTAGACGACCAATATTAAATAATGCCCATGATGCCGCTACAATTACGGGCGCAAATATTACAATTAAACGCCGATCCATAGAAATATCCTCTTACAAAAGTTTATATTGTTTAATAACTATTAATACACCAATTTTATCTGAAATAATTAATTAATTTAAAAAAATTTTCAAAACAAAAACTTTGGCATTGAACTATCTTTCCAGGAGGCCCCCCTCCAAGTATTGTCGTCGATTTATAACGTTTCACAACTGAGTTCGAAATGGATCAGTGTGGTTCCGCATATTACACTAAAAACACCAAAGCATAAAAATCTCAAAACGTATATGTTTTGAGATTTTTTTAAAAATTAAAATTCAAGTCCTCGGTCTGTTAGTACATCTCAGCTTATATATTACTATAATTACACTTAATGCCTATCAAACGGTTAGTCTTACCGTGACCTTACTCACTTTTGTGATGAGAATACTTATCTTGAGGTGGGCTTCCCACTTAGATGCTTTCAGCGGTTATCCACTCCATACATAGCTACCCAGCGTTTACCGTTGGCACGATAACTGGTACACCAGCGGTATGTACTTCTCGGTCCTCTCGTACTAAAGAAGGATCCTCTCAATATTCTAACGCCTACACCGGATATGGACCGAACTGTCTCACGACGTTCTGAACCCAGCTCGCGTACCGCTTTCATGGGCGAACAGCCCAACCCTTGGGACGTACTACCGCCCCAGGATGCGATGAGCCGACATCGAGGTGCCAAACCTCCCCGTCGATGTGAACTCTTGGGGGAGATCAGCCTGTTATCCCTAGAGTAACTTTTATCCGTTGAGTGACGGCCTTTCCACTCAGCACCGTCAGATCACTAAGACCGACTTTCGTCCCTGCTCGACTTGTAGGTCTCACAGTCAAGCTTCCTTTTGCCTTTGCACTCTAGATACGATTTCTACCCGTTCAGAGGAAACCTTTGTACGCCTCCGTTACCGTTTAGGAGGCGACCGCCCCAGTCAAACTGCCCACCTGAAACTGTTCTTTA